GTCTCTGTAGCTTAACAATTAAAGCATGGCACTGAAGATGCCAAGATGGCCGTTCTTCTCCCAGAGACAAGAGACTTAGTCCTAACCTTACCGTTAATTCTCGCTAAACATATACATGCAAGTATCCGCACCCCAGTGTAAATGCCCTTAATATCTTAACAAGATAAAAGGAGCGGGCATCAGGCACACAACCCGTAGCCCAAGACGCCTTGCTTAGCCACACCCCCACGGGTATTCAGCAGTAATTAACATTAAGCAATAAGTGTAAACTTGACTTAGTTATGGCGATCATAACATAGGGTTGGTAAATCTTGTGCCAGCCACCGCGGTCATACAAGAAGCCCAAATTAACTGTACGCGGCGTAAAGCGTGGTGTCATGCTATCGCGAAAGCTAAGATCAAAGTGCAACTGAGCTGTCATAAGCACAAGATGCACCTAAGACCACCCTTAAAATGATCTTAGTGCCCCCCCTCCAACGATCCATTAAACTCCACGAAAGCTAAGGCCCAAACTGGGATTAGATACCCCACTATGCTTAGCCCTAAATCCCGGTGCTTACTTCACCAAAGCATCCGCCCGAGAACTACGAGCACAAACGCTTAAAACTCTAAGGACTTGGCGGTGCCCCAAACCCACCTAGAGGAGCCTGTTCTATAATCGATAACCCACGATACACCCGACCACTTCTTGCTGAGGCAGCCTATATACCGCCGTCGCCAGCTCACCTCTCCTGAAAGTACAACAGTGAGCATAATAGCCTATAGAACCCGCTAATAAGACAGGTCGAGGTATAGCCCATGAAGTGGAAGAAATGGGCTACATTTTCTAACATAGAAAACCTACGGAAGGGGGTGTGAAACAACCCCCAGAAGGCGGATTTAGCAGTAAAATGAGACAATAGTGCTCGCTTTAAGTTGGCCCTGAGGCACGTACATACCGCCCGTCACCCTCCTCACAAGCTACAAACCCCTAAATAATTCAATATACAACTTAGCTGAAGATGAGGTAAGTCGTAACAAGGTAAGTGTACCGGAAGGTGCACTTAGCATATCAAGACGTAGCTACAATACAAAGCATTCAGCTTACACCTGAAAGATATCTGCCACCCACCAGATCGTCTTGAAGCCTATTCTAGCTCGACTACATCAACTAAAGCCCCCTAAAAATCCACTATTATCGTCAAACTAAAACATTCTCTAAACTTAGTATAGGCGATAGAAAAGACTCTCGGCGCGATAGAAACTTGTACCGCAAGGGAAAGATGAAATAAAAATGAAAAACCAAGCAATAAACAGCAAAGATAAACCCTTGTACCTCTTGCATCATGATTTAGTAAGAACAATCAAGCAAAAAGAACTTAAGCTTGCCCCCCCGAAACCCAAGCGAGCTACTTGCAAGCAGCTACTTGACCGTGAGCGCACCCGTCTCTGTTGCAAAAGAGTGGGATGACTTGCTAGTAGAGGTGAAAAGCCAACCGAGCTGGGTGATAGCTGGTTGCCTGTGAAACGAATCTGAGTTCTTCCTTAGCCAACCCTCCCCGGACATCAAACCTAGCCCCCATATGGCAGCTAAGGACTACTTAAAGGAGGTACAGCTCCTTTAAAAAAGAACACAATCTCTATTAGAGGATAACCCCCAACTTACTACGCTAGAAACTGTAGGCCCTTAAGCAGCCACCAACAAAGAGTGCGTCAAAGCTCAATACACAAAAATATAAACATATCGTGACTCCCTTACTCACCAACAGGCTAACCTATCAACAATAGAAGAATTAATGCTAAAATGAGTAACTAGGGGCCTCCCCTCTCAAGCGTAAGCTTACATTACCACATTATTAACAAGCCGCAGTTTATATTCCAATTACAACAAGACCAGAATATTACACTACGCCTCGTTACCCCGACTCAGGAGCGCCTATTTAGAACGGTTAAAATCTGTAAAAGGAACTAGGCAAAATTTAGGGCCCGACTGTTTACCAAAAACATAGCCTTCAGCCAGCCAAGTATTGAAGGTGATGCCTGCCCAGTGACATAACGTTTAACGGCCGCGGTATCCTAACCGTGCGAAGGTAGCGCAATCAATTGTCCCATAAATCGAGACTTGTATGAATGGCTAAACGAGGTCCTAACTGTCTCTTACAGACAACCAGTGAAATTGATCTTCTTGTGCAAAAGCAAGAATAAACACATAAGACGAGAAGACCCTGTGGAACTTCAAAATCAGCGGCCACCTCGCACTAAATCCAAAGCCCATCAGGCCCACCTCCAACAAACACTGGCCCGCATTTTTCGGTTGGGGCGACCTTGGAGTAAAACAGATCCTCCAAAAACAAGACCTCCCCTCTTGACCAAGAGCAACCCCTCAACGTACTAATAGTAACCAGACCCAATACATTTGATCAATGGACCAAGCTACCCCAGGGATAACAGCGCAATCTCCTCCAAGAGCTCACATCGACGAGGAGGTTTACGACCTCGATGTTGGATCAGGACATCCTAATGGTGCAGCCGCTATTAAGGGTTCGTTTGTTCAACGATTAACAGTCCTACGTGATCTGAGTTCAGACCGGAGCAATCCAGGTCGGTTTCTATCTATGGCAAACTTTCCCTAGTACGAAAGGACCGGGAAAGTGGGGCCAATACTCCAAGCACGCCCCCCTCCAAGCAATGAACTCAACTAAATTGCTAAAAAGTAGCTCAACTTACTCCTAGAAAAGGATTGCTAGTGTGGCAGAGCCAGGCAAGTGCAAAAGGCTTAAGCCCTTTATGCAGAGGTTCAAATCCTCTCTCTAGCCCCCATGATACAACCCCCTATCCTGACATACCTCATTATAGCCCTATCCTATGCAATCCCAATCCTAATTGCAGTAGCCTTCTTAACACTAGTGGAACGCAAAGTCCTAAGCTACATGCAGGCCCGAAAAGGCCCAAACATCGTAGGCCCCTTCGGACTATTACAACCAGTAGCAGACGGGATCAAGTTATTTATTAAAGAACCAATCCGCCCATCTACTTCTTCCCCATTCCTCTTCATCATCACCCCCATACTAGCCCTCCTACTGGCAATCTCTATTTGAATTCCCCTACCCCTTCCCTTTTCCCTTGCGGACCTAAACCTAGGACTTCTCTTCCTCATAGCCATATCAAGTCTGGCCGTATACTCAATTCTATGGTCAGGCTGGGCCTCAAACTCAAAATACGCCCTAATTGGAGCTCTACGAGCAGTAGCACAGACCATCTCATACGAGGTAACACTAGCCATTATTCTACTATCCGTAGTCATGCTAAGCGGAAACTACACCCTGAACACTCTTTCTACAGCCCAAGAACCACTATACCTAATCTTCTCCTCCTGACCGCTTGCAATAATATGATACATTTCAACCCTTGCTGAGACAAACCGAGCACCATTCGACCTTACAGAAGGAGAATCCGAACTAGTGTCAGGCTTCAACGTAGAATATGCAGCAGGACCATTCGCTTTATTCTTCCTAGCTGAATATGCTAACATTATGCTAATAAATACACTAACAGCCATCTTATTCCTAAACCCCAGCACATTAAACCTCCCCCAAGAGCTATTCCCCATGGCCTTGGCAACAAAAGTCTTACTCCTCTCCTCAGGCTTCCTGTGGGTTCGCGCCTCTTACCCACGATTTCGATACGATCAACTAATACACCTTCTTTGAAAAAACTTCCTACCTCTGACACTAGCCCTATGCCTTTGACACACTAGCATACCTATTTGCTACGCAGGCCTACCCCCTTACTTAAGGAAATGTGCCTGAACACTAAAGGGTCACTATGATAAAGTGAACATAGAGGTATACCAGCCCTCTCATTTCCTAAGAAGGCTTAGAAAAGTAGGAATCGAACCTACACAAAAGAAATCAAAACTCTTCATACTTCCTTTATATTATTTCCTAGTAGAGTCAGCTAAATAAAGCTATCGGGCCCATACCCCGAAAATGATGGTTTAACCCCTTCCCCTACTAATGAATCCACATGCAAAATTAATCTCCTTCCTAAGCCTCCTCTTAGGAACAACTATTACAATTTCAAGCAATCATTGAATAATAGCTTGAACCGGACTAGAGATTAACACCCTCGCCATTATCCCCCTCATCTCAAAATCCCACCACCCTCGGGCCATCGAAGCCTCAATTAAATACTTCCTAGTACAGGCAGTTGCCTCAGCCCTAGTACTCTTCACAAGTATAACCAACGCATGAACCACAGGGCAATGAGATATCACCCAACTAACCAACCCAACAGCATGCCTAATATTAACAGCAGCAATTGCAATAAAACTAGGATTAGTGCCGTTTCACTTCTGATTTCCGGAAGTACTCCAAGGCTCGTCACTAACAACTGCCTTACTATTATCTACAGCAATAAAATTTCCTCCAATCACCCTCTTCTTTCTAACATCTCACTCCCTAAATACAACACTACTAACCGTCTTAGCTATCGCCTCAGCTGCCCTGGGCGGTTGAATAGGACTAAACCAAACACAAATCCGAAAGATCCTAGCTTTTTCATCCATCTCCCATCTCGGTTGAATGACCATCATTATCATTTACAACCCTAAACTAACGTTAATAACCTTTTACCTATACTCACTAATAACCGCCACTGTATTCCTCACCCTTAACACAATCAAATCCACAAAAATATCAACAGTAATAACATCATGAACAAAAACCCCCATGTTAAACGCAACCTTAATACTGACCCTCCTCTCATTAGCAGGACTCCCCCCACTCACAGGCTTCCTGCCCAAATGACTTATTATCCAAGAACTTACCAAACAAGAAATAACCACAGCAGCCACAGTCATCACTATACTATCCCTACTCGGACTATTCTTCTACCTTCGCCTTGCTTACTATTCAACAATCACACTCCCTCCAAACACCACCAACCACATAAAACAATGACACGTCAATAAACCAACAAACGCCCTAATTGCCGCACTCACCTCCCTATCCCTCTTACTTCTACCCCTATCACCTATGATCCTGACTACTACCTAGAAACTTAGGATAACCTAAACCGAAGGCCTTCAAAGCCTTAAACAAGAGTTAAACCCTCTTAGTTTCTGCTAAGACCCGCAGGACATTAACCTGCATCTCCTGAATGCAACCCAGATGCTTTAATTAAGCTAGGACCTTTCTAGACAGGCGGGTTTCGATCCCACAAAATTCTAGTTAACAGCTAGATGCTCAAACCAACAAGCTTCAGTCTAACTAGGCCCTGGTACACCTTTAGTGTACATCAATGAGCTTGCAACTCAACATGAACTTCACTACAGGGCCGATAAGAAGAGGAATTGAACCTCTGTAAAAAGGTCTACAGCCTAACGCTTAAAACACTCAGCCATCTTACCTGTGACATACATCAACCGATGATTATTCTCAACTAACCACAAAGACATCGGCACCCTATACCTAATCTTCGGTGCATGAGCAGGTATAGTCGGTACCGCCCTTAGCCTACTTATTCGTGCAGAACTAGGTCAACCAGGAACTCTCCTAGGCGACGACCAAATCTACAATGTAATCGTCACCGCCCATGCTTTCGTAATAATCTTCTTCATAGTCATACCAATCATGATCGGTGGTTTCGGAAACTGACTAGTACCGCTTATGATTGGTGCACCAGATATAGCATTCCCACGCATAAATAACATGAGCTTCTGACTACTACCCCCATCATTCCTCCTCCTCCTTGCATCATCCACTGTAGAAGCTGGAGCAGGTACAGGATGGACCGTGTACCCACCCCTAGCCGGTAATCTAGCCCACGCCGGTGCCTCTGTAGACCTAGCCATCTTCTCCCTACATCTAGCAGGTGTATCATCTATCTTAGGTGCAATCAACTTCATCACAACCGCCATTAACATAAAACCACCCGCCCTCTCACAGTACCAAACTCCCCTGTTCGTGTGGTCTGTACTCATTACAGCCGTTCTACTGCTCCTCTCACTCCCAGTCCTTGCTGCCGGTATCACTATGCTACTAACAGACCGAAACCTAAACACTACATTCTTTGACCCCGCTGGGGGAGGTGACCCAGTCTTATACCAACACCTCTTCTGGTTCTTCGGTCACCCAGAAGTCTACATCCTAATCCTACCAGGATTTGGAATCATCTCACATGTAGTTACATACTACGCCGGCAAAAAAGAGCCATTCGGCTACATAGGAATAGTATGAGCTATACTATCCATTGGATTCTTAGGCTTCATTGTATGAGCCCACCACATGTTCACCGTAGGAATGGACGTAGACACCCGAGCATACTTTACGTCCGCCACCATAATCATTGCTATCCCAACCGGCATTAAAGTATTTAGCTGACTAGCAACACTACACGGCGGCACAATCAAATGAGACCCTCCAATACTATGAGCCTTAGGCTTCATCTTCCTTTTTACTATCGGAGGCCTAACAGGTATCGTCCTAGCAAACTCCTCACTAGACATCGCCCTACACGACACATACTACGTAGTCGCCCACTTCCACTACGTTCTTTCAATAGGGGCTGTCTTTGCCATCTTAGCAGGATTCACCCACTGATTCCCACTATTCACAGGATATACATTACATCCTACCTGGGCCAAAGCCCATTTTGGAGTCATGTTCACAGGTGTAAACCTAACCTTCTTCCCACAGCACTTCTTAGGTCTAGCCGGCATGCCACGACGATACTCAGACTACCCAGACGCATACACCCTATGAAACACCATGTCCTCTATTGGCTCCTTAATCTCAATAACAGCCGTAATCATGCTAATATTCATTATCTGAGAAGCCTTCGCTTCAAAACGAAAAGCCTTACAACCAGAACTAACCGCTACCAACATTGAATGAATCCACGGCTGCCCACCCCCATACCACACCTTCGAAGAACCAGCCTTCGTCCAAGTACAAGAAAGGAAGGAATCGAACCCTCATATGCTGGTTTCAAGCCAACCGCATCAAACCACTCATGCTTCTTTCTTTTTATGAGACGTTAGTAAACTCATTACATAGTCTTGTCAAGCCTAAATCACAGGTGGAAACCCTGTACATCTCACATGGCCAACCACTCACAATTCGGATTCCAAGATGCCTCCTCCCCAATCATAGAAGAACTCATTGAATTTCACGACCACGCCCTCATAGTTGCACTAGCAATCTGCAGCCTAGTCCTCTACCTCTTAGCACTAATACTAATAGAAAAACTATCCTCTAACACTGTAGATGCACAAGAAGTTGAACTAATCTGAACAATCCTGCCAGCTATTGTCCTCATTCTCCTCGCCCTCCCATCCCTACAAATCCTATATATAATAGACGAAATTGACGAGCCCGACCTAACCCTAAAAGCCATCGGACATCAATGATATTGAACTTACGAGTACACAGACTTCAAAGATCTGACATTCGACTCATACATAACCCCCACATCAGAACTCCCACTAGGACACTTTCGACTCCTAGAAGTTGACCATCGAGTTGTCGTCCCAATAGAATCCCCTATCCGCATTATCGTAACTGCCGGAGATGTACTCCACTCATGAGCCATCCCCTCTCTAGGAGTAAAAACTGACGCCATCCCAGGGCGACTAAACCAAACATCATTCATCACCACACGACCAGGAGTTTTCTATGGTCAATGCTCAGAAATTTGCGGAGCCAACCACAGCTACATGCCAATCGTAGTAGAATCCACCCCCCTTACCTACTTCGAGAGCTGATCCTCACTACTATCATCCTAATCATTAAGAAGCTATGAACCAGCACTAGCCTTTTAAGCTAGAGAAAGAGGACTACTACCCCTCCTTAATGGCATGCCACAACTCAACCCAAGCCCGTGATTCTTCGTCATACTAGCATCCTGACTAGCCTTCTCACTAGTCATTCAACCCAAACTACTATCACTTACTCACACCAACCCACCTTCCAACAAAACCCCCACAACCATCAAAACCACCCCTTGAACCTGACCATGAATCTAAGCTTCTTCGACCAATTCACAAGCCCATGCCTCTTAGGAATTCCACTAATCCTACTCTCAATATTATTCCCTGCCCTCCTACTCCCCACACCAGATAATCGATGAATCACTAACCGATTCTCCACCCTTCAACTATGACTCTCACACCTAATCACCAAACAACTAATAACACCCCTGAACAAAGGAGGCCATAAATGAGCTTTAATCCTGACATCCCTAATAATATTTCTCCTCATAATCAACTTACTAGGACTACTCCCTTATACCTTCACCCCAACCACTCAGTTATCAATGAACATAGCACTAGCCTTCCCACTTTGACTCGCTACCCTACTCACAGGTCTACGGAACCAACCCTCAGCCTCTCTAGGACACCTACTCCCCGAAGGTACCCCCACACCCCTAATCCCAGCCTTAATCCTAATCGAAACTACTAGCCTCCTCATTCGACCTCTAGCACTAGGAGTCCGCCTCACAGCAAACCTCACAGCAGGCCACCTCCTAATTCAACTTATTTCAACAGCCACGACTGCACTACTCTTCATTATCCCAACCGTATCCATCCTAACCGCATCTATCCTGCTTCTACTGACGATTTTAGAAGTAGCAGTTGCCATAATTCAAGCCTATGTCTTTGTCCTTTTACTAAGCTTATACTTACAAGAAAACATCTAATGGCCCACCAAGCACACTCCTACCACATAGTAGACCCAAGCCCCTGACCTATCTTCGGAGCAGCAGCCGCCCTACTCACTACCTCCGGCCTTATCATGTGATTCCACTACAACTCCTCCAAACTTCTAACCTTAGGTCTTTTATCCATGAGCCTAGTCATACTCCAATGATGACGTGACATTGTACGAGAAGGCACATTCCAAGGACACCATACACCTACAGTCCAAAAAGGCTTACGATACGGAATAATCCTCTTTATTACATCAGAGGCATTCTTTTTCCTAGGCTTTTTCTGAGCATTCTTCCACTCCAGCCTAGTCCCTACTCCAGAACTAGGTGGACAATGACCACCCACTGGAATCAAGCCCCTCAACCCCCTAGAAGTACCACTACTAAACACAGCCATCCTACTAGCCTCAGGTGTTACAGTAACATGAGCACACCATAGTATTACAGAAAGCAACCGAAAACAAGCAATCCACGCATTAACCTTAACAATCCTTCTAGGATTCTACTTCACAGCACTCCAGGCAACGGAATACTACGAAGCCCCCTTCTCAATTGCTGACGGCGTATACGGCTCAACCTTCTTCGTTGCTACAGGATTCCATGGACTCCACGTAATCATTGGATCTTCTTTCCTATTAGTCTGCCTTCTACGCCTAATTAAATACCACTTCACATCCAACCATCACTTTGGGTTTGAAGCAGCAGCATGATACTGACATTTTGTAGACGTCATCTGATTATTCCTCTATATAACCATTTATTGATGAGGATCCTGCTCTTCTAGTATAATAATTACAATTGACTTCCAATCTCTAAAATCTGGTGTGACCCCAGAGAAGAGCAATCAACATAATCACATTTATATTAGCACTATCCCTCGCCCTAAGCACCATTCTAACCACACTAAACTTCTGATTAGCCCAAATAAACCCCGACTCAGAAAAATTATCCCCTTATGAATGTGGCTTTGACCCACTCGGATCTGCTCGATTACCATTCTCAATCCGATTCTTCCTCAGTAGCAATCCTATTTCTGCTATTCGACCTAGAAATCGCACTTCTTCTTCCCCTCCCATGAGCCATCCAACTTCAATCCCCCACCTCTACCCTAATATGAGCCTCTACCATCATCATCCTACTCACACTAGGGCTTATCTACGAATGAACTCAAGGAGGACTAGAATGAGCAGAATAAAAAGAGAGTTAGTCTAACAAAGACAGTTGATTTCGACTCAACAGATCATAGTCTAACCCTATGATTCTCTTTATGTCACTCCCACATTTAAGCTTCTACTCAGCCTTCATCCTAAGCAGCCTAGGCCTAGCCTTTCACCGAACTCACCTAATTTCCGCACTACTCTGCCTAGAGAGCATAATATTATCCATATACATCGCCCTGTCAATCTGGCCCATCGAGAACCAAGCAACATCATCCGCCCTAATGCCCGTCCTCATGCTAGCATTCTCAGCCTGCGAAGCAGGCACAGGACTAGCAATACTAGTAGCCTCCACACGAACTCATGGCTCCGACCACCTGCATAACCTAAACCTCCTACAATGCTAAAAATTATTCTCCCAACAATTATACTACTTCCAACAACCCTCCTATCCCCTCAAAAATTCCTATGGACAAACACTACTTCATATAGCCTCTTAATTGCCTTCATCAGCCTACAATGACTCACCCCTACCCACTACCCCCACAAGAATCTAACCCAATGAACTGGCATCGACCAAATCTCATCCCCCCTATTAGTACTGTCCTGCTGACTACTCCCCCTCATAATTATAGCAAGCCAAAATCACCTACAACATGAACCACCAACACGAAAACGAATCTTCATCATATCTCTAATTACCATTCAACCGTTCATCATCCTAGCATTCTCCACCACAGAACTAATACTATTTTACATCTCATTCGAAGCAACCCTAATCCCCACACTAATCCTAATCACCCGATGAGGAAACCAACCAGAACGATTAAGTGCCGGCATTTACCTATTATTTTACACCCTAATCAGCTCCTTACCCCTGCTAGTTGCCATCTTACACCTACATACACAAACTGGAACCCTACACCTCATAATGCTAGAACTATCCCACCCCACCCTCACCAACTCCTGATCTAACCTTCTATCAAGCCTAGCCCTACTAACAGCATTCATAGTAAAAGCACCCCTATACGGACTTCACCTATGACTGCCCAAAGCCCACGTCGAAGCCCCAATCGCAGGCTCCATACTACTAGCTGCACTTCTCCTAAAACTAGGAGGCTACGGCATCATACGAGTCACCACATTAATACACCCCCTCCCAAACAACCTACACTACCCATTCCTCGCCCTCGCCCTATGAGGTGCACTAATAACCAGCTCAATCTGCTTACGTCAAACCGACCTAAAATCCCTCATCGCCTATTCATCCGTAAGCCACATGGGCCTAGTCATCGCTGCAAGCATAATCCAAACTTACTGATCATTCGCAGGAGCAATAATCCTAATAATCTCCCACGGACTAACCTCATCAATACTATTCTGCCTAGCTAACACAAACTATGAACGTACACACAGCCGAATCCTTCTATTAACACGAGGACTACAACCCCTCCTACCATTAATATCTACCTGATGACTAGCAGCCAACCTAACAAACATAGCACTCCCCCCAACCACAAACCTCATAGCAGAATTAACTATTATAATCGCACTATTCAATTGATCTGCCCTCACAATCATCCTCACCGGAACCGCAACCCTACTAACCGCCTCATACACCCTATACATACTCCTAATAACCCAACGAGGGCCGCTACCAACCCACATCACATCCATTCAAAACTCCAACACACGCGAACACCTACTAATAACCCTCCACATTATCCCCCTCCTACTCCTAATCCTAAAGCCACAATTAATCTCAGGGGTCCTTTCATGCAAGTATAGTTTCAACTCAAACATTAGACTGTGATTCTAAAAATAGAAGTTAAACCCTTCTTACTCGCCGAGGGGTGGTTCAACCAGCAAGAACTGCTAATTCTCGCATCTGAGTCTAAAACCTCAGCCCCCTTACTTTTAAAGGATAACAGCAATCCATTGGTCTTAGGAACCACCCATCTTGGTGCAAATCCAAGTAAAAGTAGTGGAAATCACACTACTCCTCAACACTACCATATTCCTCACCCTGACAATCATCCTTACACCAACACTACTACCCCTCCTCTCAAGTAAATACAAAAACACCCCAGCCACCATCACCAACACCATTAAAGCCGCCTTCCTAACTAGCCTAATACCAATAATAATTTTTATATACTCCAACGCAGAGAGCATCACTTCCCACTGAGAATGAAAATTCATCATAAACTTCAAAATCCCAATTAGCCTCAAAATAGACCAATACTCCATAACATTTTTCCCCATCGCATTATTTGTAACATGATCGATTCTTCAATTCGCGATATGATACATAGCCTCAGAGCCGTATATCACTAAATTTTTTTCCTACCTTCTCATATTCCTAATCGCCATATTAACTCTAATCATCGCCAATAACATGTTCCTCTTGTTCATCGGCTGAGAAGGAGTTGGAATCATATCATTCCTACTAATCGGCTGATGACAAGGACGCGCAGAAGCCAACACTGCCGCCCTTCAAGCCGTCTTATACAACCGAATTGGAGACATTGGACTTATCCTAAGTATAGCATGACTTGCAACAACCACAAACACATGAGAGATCCAACAAACCCTCTACCCCACCCAAACCCCAACACTCCCTCTACTAGGCCTAATCCTCGCTGCCACTGGCAAGTCAGCCCAATTTGGCCTTCACCCATGACTACCAGCAGCCATAGAAGGCCCAACCCCAGTCTCCGCCCTACTACACTCTAGCACCATAGTAGTAGCTGGCATTTTCCTGCTTATCCGTACTCACCCAATACTCTCAAACAACCAAACAGCCCTTACTATATGCCTGTGCCTCGGAGCCCTATCCACATTATTTGCCGCCACATGTGCTCTCACACAAAACGACATCAAAAAAATCATTGCCTTCTCCACATCCAGCCAACTAGGCCTCATAATAGTCACCATTGGACTAAACCTCCCACAACTAGCCTTCCTGCACATTTCAACACATGCTTTTTTCAAAGCCATACTATTCCTCTGCTCCGGATCGATCATCCACAACCTTAACGGAGAACAAGACATCCGAAAAATAGGAGGACTACAAAAAATACTTCCCACAACCACCTCCTGCTTAACTATCGGCAACCTAGCCCTAATAGGAGCCCCATTTCTAGCAGGATTCTACTCAAAAGATCTAATCATCGAAAGCCTAAACACCTCATACCTAAACACCTGAGCACTCACCCTAACACTCCTAGCCACAGCATTCACCGCAACCTACACCCTACGCATGACATCAATAGTCCAAACAGGATACACCCGCATAATGACATTCATACCAATAAATGAAAACAACCAAACCATCACTCACCCAATCATCCGCCTCGCCCTGGGCAGCATCATGGCAGGCTTACTCATCACATCCTACATCACCCCTACAAAAACACCCCCAATAACCATACCAACCACCACAAAAACTGCAGCTATCATCGTCACAACCCTAGGCATCATCCTAGCCTTAGAGCTGTCAAACATAACACACACCCTAGCCCAACCAAAACAAAACACCCTCATAAATTTTTCTTCCACCCTAGGTTACTTCAACCACCTATCACATCGCCTTAACTCCACCAACCTATTAAACAACGGACAAAAACTTGCCTCCCACCTAATCGACCTATCCTGGTATAAAAAAATAGGTCCCGAAGGACTTGCCGACCTCCAAATAATAGCATCCAAAGCTTCAACAGCCCTCCACACAGGACTGATCAAAACCTACCTAGGATCATTCGCCCTATCCATTTTTATCGCTATCCTGTCAACATAACCACACAAACAATGGCCCCAAACATCCGAAAATCTCACCCACTACTCAAAATAATCAACAACTCCCTAATTGACCTGCCTACCCCCCCAAACATCTCAGCCTGATGAAACTTCGGATCCTTGCTAGGCATCTGCTTAATTACACAAATCCTGACAGGGCTTCTACTAGCCATGCACTACACCGCTGATACAACCCTAGCCTTCTCATCCGTAGCCCATACATGTCGAAACGTACAATACGGCTGATTAATTCGCAACCTACATGCAAACGGAGCCTCATTCTTCTTCATCTGTATCTACCTGCACATCGGACGAGGATTCTACTATGGCTCCTACCTCTATAAAGAAACCTGAAACACAGGAGTAATCCTTCTCCTCACCCTAATAGCAACTGCTTTCGTAGGATATGTACTTCCATGAGGCCAAATATCATTCTGAGGCGCCACAGTCATCACTAACCTATTCTCAGCCATTCCCTACATCGGCCAAACCCTTGTAGAATGAGCATGAGGTGGATTCTCAGTAGACAACCCTACACTAACCCGATTCTTTGCCCTACACTTCCTCCTGCCATTTATAATCGCAGGCCTCACCCTAATCCACCTAACTTTCCTCCATGAATCTGGCTCAAACAACCCCCTAGGTATCGTATCAAACTGCGACAAAATCCCATTCCACCCCTACTTCTCACTAAAAGATATACTAGGATTTATCCTCATATTCCTCCCACTAATAACCCTAGCCATATTCTCCCCTAATCTTCTAGGAGACCCAGAAAACTTCACCCCAGCAAACCCCCTAGTCACACCCCCCCACATCAAACCCGAATGGTACTTCCTATTTGCATATGCTATCCTACGCTCAATCCCCAACAAACTAGGAGGTGTATTAGCCCTAGCTGCCTCAGTACTAGTACTTTTCCTAAGCCCATTCCTACACAAATCCAAACAGCGCACAATAGCCTTTCGTCCCATCTCTCAACTGCTATTTTGAACCCTAGTTGCCAACCTCCTCATCCTCACATGAGTTGGCAGCCAACCAGTAGAACACCCATTTATCATCATCGGCCAACTAGCCTCCCTCACCTACTTCACCATCCTCCTACTCCTCTTCCCCCTAATTGGAGCACTAGAAAACAAGATACTTAACTACTAAACATACTCTAATAGTTTATACAAAACATTGGTCTTGTAAACCAAAGACTGAAGACTGTACCCCTTCTTAGAGTTTCCACCCAATCAGAAAAAGAGGGCTCAAACCTCCATCTCCAACTCCCAAAGCTGGTATTTTAAACTAAACTATTCTCTGACCCCCATACAACCTTACACCCGCTCCCTAAACTGCTCGAATCGCCCCACGAGACAACCCACGAACCAACTCTAACACAACAAACAAAGTCAACAGCAACGCCCACCCCGCTACTAAAAACATCCCAACCCCACACGAATAAAACATTGCTACCCCACTAAAATCCAACCGAACAGAGAGCATACCTCCACTATCAACAGTAACAACCCCTAGCTTCCAACCCTCAACAAACCCTCCAGCAATCACCCCCAAAACAAGCACCCCAAGAAAACCAGCACTATAGCCCACAACACGTCAATCCCCCCAAGCCTCTGGAAAGGGGTCCGCCGCCAAAGACACAGAATAGACAAAAACCACCAACATCCCCCCTAAATAAACCATAAACAGTACCAAAGAGACAAAAGAAACCCCCAAGCTCAACAACCACCCACACCCCACGACAGAAGCCAACACCAACCCAACTACCCCATAATAGGGCGAAGGATTAGACGCAACTGCCAGCCCCCCCAACACAAAACATAACCCTAAAAAAAGAACAAAATAAGTCATAATAGTTCCCACTTGGCTTCTCTCCAAGGCCTACGGCTTGAAAAGCCATCGTTGGTAAATTTCAACTACAGGAACAGGCACATAGCACCTTACACCATTCAACCGTACAATAATGCTCTACCCCCCCCCCCCCCCCTACCCCCCCCAGACACATGACACGTCACATGCTGACTTTTTTCCGTCACATGCTGACTTTTTTCCGTCACATGCTGACTTTTTTTCCATGTCCCTTTTTGCATTAATCCATCATCCCCATATACATACCTCTGCATGTACTAAATCCATTACTATTTCACCCAGACATATTCTCTGATCCCGTACATACCACCTAAAGCGCAAGATCCATCATGGACCACGGAACAATTCCTGGTAATTATACTAAAACCATCATATGGTAGGTTATACATACTCCAATCAATAGATACGACAGTGCTTAAGTACCTACTATGCTTGGCCACCGCCCATACCTGCAGTCCCCCTCCAACAACCCTGTTCTAACCAATCTCTCGAAGTATACAAGGCAGGTACCAGGTGGATTTATTAGTCGAACACCTCACGTGAAATCAGCAACCCGGTGTACGTAAGATCCTACGTTACTAGCTTCAGGCCCATTCTTTCCCCCTACACCCCTAGCCCAACTTGCTCTTTTGCGCCTCTGGTTCCTATGTCAGGGCCATAACTAGGTTAATCCTCTCAACTTGTACTTCACTGATACATCTGGTTGGCTATCTGCGTGCACTTTAGTCCGTGATCGCGGCATCTAATAGCCTCTCTACTTTTGGTTCTCTTTTTTTTTTCTGGCGTCTTCAATTGACCCTTCCAGTGCGGCGGGTAAATACAATCTCTTGACGTGAGCATCACATGGTCGGCGGCCTATTATCGCCCGCGAGAGCAACTCAATGAGACGGTTGAAGTGTTAGGGGAATCATTTTGACACTGATGCACTTTGCTTCACATTTGGTTATGGCTTTTCCGCTCTGATTTATTTATGTTGTTATTTAGTGAATGCTTATTAGACATAATTTTACGTAATTTCTTGCTTTTACACTTCCTCTAATTTTCTAAACAACACTAGGAAACTTTCATTTAAAAATATACAACATTTTTTTTTCATTTTTTATCGCGAATTTTATCCTTGTTGTTTACACATGTCAACAGCACTGAAATTACATTAATAAACAAACAAAACAAAAACCCATCCACACACCAAACATAACACCCAATACCAGACAACAGACTATAAAGTAACCCCCCTAGTAACAAACAAACAAACAAACAAACAAACAAACAAACAAACAAACAAACAAACAAACAAACAAACAAACAAACAAACAAACAAACAAACAAACAAACAAACAAACAAACAAACAAACAAACAAACAAACAAACAAACAAACAAACAAACAAACAAACAAACAAACAAACAAACAAACAAACAAA